AAGTGCTTCTTTAGGAGTTAAACTTCCATTTGTCCATATTTCGAGAAAAAGTATCTCTTGTTTTTCATTTCCATTCCCATAAGAATGAATACTATGATTTGCATTTCGAACAGGCATGAATACAGCATCTATAGGATAACTTCCGTCTTGAAAGTTATTTGGCGTTTTTATACGATAGCCACGATTCCTCTCGATTTGTAATTCAATATACAAATCGATTGGTTCTGTTAGGTTAGCTATAGGCTGTATATTATCAATGATTTTCACATAAGGTGGTAAGATGATGTCTTGAGCAGTTACAGATCTGGGACCCTTGACACAAATAGACGCGTTGCTAGTTCCATAGAGATTACTTCTCAATACAATTTCTTTCAAATTCATTAAAATTTCATGTACTGATTCTTGAATACCGATTATGGTAGAATATTCATGTGGTATTTTATCGGATTTTGCGCGTGTGATACATGTTCCTTCTATTTCTCCAAGCAAAGATCTTCGCATCGCAATGCCTATTGTGTCGGCTTGACCTTTCATAAGTGGAGACAGAATAAAGCGCCCATAATAAAGACGCTTACTGTCTACTCTTGATTCAACACACTTCCACTGTAGTGTCCGAGTAGATAGTGTTACTTTCTCTCGAACCATAGTAATGTTATTTGATCAGATCCTTGAATCATTTATTTCTCTTGAAATCTCTTCGATGTTTATTTGATTTCTACACACGTCTTTTTTTAGGGGGTCTACAGCCATTATGTGGCATAGGGGTTACATCTCGTACGAAACTTAATAGTATACCGCTTCTACGAATAGCTCGTAATGCTGCATCTCTTCCGAGGCCAGGACCTTTTATCATGACTTCTGCTCGTTGCATACCTTGATCCACTACTGCCCGAATAGCATTTCCCGCTGCGGTTTGAGCAGCAAAAGGCGTCCCTCTTCTTGTACCTTTGAATCCACAAGTACCGGCAGAGGACCAAGAAATCACTCGACCCCGTACATCTGTAATAGTCACAATGGTATTGTTGAAACTTGCTTGAACATGAATAACTCCCTTTGGTATTTTACGCGCACCCTTACGTGAAACAATACGTCCATTCCTACGTGAACCAATTTTTTGTATAGGTTTTGCCATATTTTATCATCTTATAAATAAAAGTCAGAGATATATGGATATATCCATTTGATGTCAAAACAGATCTTTTTTTTTTAAGTCACTTTTAAAAAGATTATCCTTGTCTTTGTTTATGCCTCGGGTTGGAACAAATTACTATAATTCTTCCTCTCCTACGGATTAGTCGACATTTTTCACAAATTTTACGAACAGAGGCCCTAATTTTCATAGTTGTGATTCCTTAACTTAATTCCGAATCTACTTATTGGAAGAAAATATGTTTCTTGAAATTTTGAACTTCGAATTGTATCCCCATGAAAGGAATGTTGAAATTGAAAAAATCCGCTAATCATTCGAATCTTTGTTGCGGAGTCTAAAAATTATACGCCCTCTGGTTGAATCATAACGACTTACTTCAATTTTAACTCTATCTCCTGGTAGTATACGTATAAAACTACGTCGGATCCTTCCTGAAACATAACCTAGAATCAGATCTTCATTATCTAAACGAACCCGGAACATACCGTTGGGAAGTGATTCAGTAATTAAACCTTCATGAATCCATTTTTGTTCTTTCATTCCAGGTAAAACCCCCTTGAAGTATCAACTAAAGTAGGAGGAGTTATATTAGACAACCCGCTCTTTTTCTTTTTTTTCACAAAAAGTTCCAGATACAATTCGGATATTAGAAAGATTACCATATATAACACAAAATTTCTCCGCCGATTCCTTCTAGTCGAGCCTCTCGGTCTGTCATTATACCTTGAGAAGTAGAAAGAATTACAATCCCCATCCCGCCTAAAATTCTAGGAATTCGTTGAGAGTTAGAATAAATTCGTAGACCAGGTCGGCTGATCCGTTTTAAATTTAAAATAGTTCTATAAGGTCCTTTCTTATTCCTTCTATGTCGTAGGGTTAAAACCAAGAAATCTTTGTTGCTTTCCCGATGTTTCCTCACGTTTTCGATAAAACCTTCTCGTAAAACTATTTTAACAATGTTTTCAGTGATGTTAGTAGATGTTATTCGAATCGTTCCTTTTCTATCCATGTCAGCATTTCGTATAGCGGTTATTATATCAGCAATAGTGTCCCTACCCATGATAAAGTAAAATTATTGTTTTCCCCGAATTTTTATATAATCAAACATGTTCTTTTTTTATTTATTTATGTTGTTATGAATTATTAAAGGTATATACGTGAGACACAATCTAATAATTAATCTATTTCATTCAAATATTATAACTATACTACAGTCTCATCTTATAAGACTTCAGGTGCTAATGAAACTATTTTAGTGAAATTTAACTGTCTCAATTCCCGGGCGATCGCACCAAAAACCCGAGTTCCTTTTGGATTTCCTTCTTGATCAATGATAACTGCAGCATTGTCATCATATTGTATTATCATACCGTTGTCACGTTTGAGTTCTTTACAAGTACGTACAATTACAGCTCTTATAACTTCAGATCTTTCGAGAGGCATATTGGGTACTGCTTCCTTGATCACAGCAACAATAACGTCACCAATATGAGCATATCGGCGATTACTAGCTCCTATGATTCGAATACACATCAATTCTCGGGCCCCGCTGTTGTCCGCTACATTCAAATGGGTCTGAGGTTGAATCATATCATTTTTTTTATCTGTTTTTGTTCTTTTAAAGCAAAGGGCGAAGTAAAAAAAAAAAGAAATATTTTTGTCAAAAAAAAAAAAAAAATAAACCTATAATTTTTATTATTTTTTTTTTTTACTTCTTTCCTTTGGTTCTCCATTTCCTTCACGAAATAATGAATTGAGTTCGTATCGGCATTTTTGACGCCGCTATTGAAATAGCCCTTCGGGCTATATTTTCTGCTACTCCGCTCATTTCGTAAAGTATTCCACCTGGTTTAACGACAGCTACCCAATATTCGGGAGCTCCTTTCCCCGAACCCATACGTGTTTCTGTAGGTCTTGCTGTAACCGGTTTGTCTGGAAATATGCGTACCCATATTTTTCCACCACGGCGTGCATTTCGTGTCATTGCTCGTCGTCCTGCTTCTATTTGTCTAGATGTGATCCAAGCGGGCTCAAGTGCTTGAAGAGCATATCTACCGAAACTAATACGATTACCTCGATAAGATATTCCTTTCATTCTTCCTCTATGTTGTTTACGGAATCTGGTTCTTTTGGGGTTATAGTTGATGGTTCTTTCTCAATTCCATCTCTACTACAGAACCGGACATGAGAGTTTCTTCTCATCCAGCTCCTCGCGAATGAAACGATAAAAAAAAATTTCGCGGGCGAATATTTACTCTTTCAATATCGAGTTCGTTCTAGGGTTAGCCCACGACCTCTCAGAATAAATGAATTGGTCCTTGGTTTGTTCCGCCATCCCCCCCAATGAATCATTAGGATTCATTTTCATCAGAATCTTCTGCATTCACAGGTTCCATCGTTCCCATCGCTTCTCAATTAATGGTTAGGTCTTAATTTAATTCTACAATGAAGCCCCTAATGAAATTTGTTCTTGAGTCAATCTTCTCAGTCTTTATTGGCTCGAGGCTTTCATTTTTTTTTTGTTCTATGAAGAGATTCATATAATTATGGATAAATCTGTATTAATGCTGTATTACATTGCCTTTTATGAGATAACTCATAGACCTTACATATTGGACTCATATATCATCGATATTCTTTATTTTTTCTCTCTTTCTCTCACCCTTCCATTTATCCGTATATTTGTTTTAGTATAATCAGATTGATTTTTCTTTTGTTTATGCAAAAAAAAAAATTTCAGTTGCTACAATGATATGACCGATATATCATATCTTGACTAGTTATTTCCATCCAGATAATGCGAAGCAATGAATTGGTTATTAGTTAGATAGTTATTAGGTCAGACTACGGGCCGGTCCATTTTTTTATCCTAACCTTAAAAAACCAACGAGTCGCACACTAAGCATAGCAATTATATCAAATCAAATGATCAATTGAATTTTTATTCAGTCCTATATAATTGCTCATTTTTTTTTATTGAACAGAAAAAGAATGGAAGAGTTTGTTGGTTTTTTTGTTCTATCACTGAACAGAACAGAATGTAAAGACAAGTAAAGTCTTATTATTCCTCGTCTACAAATATCCAAATTTTTATACCTAATACCCCATAGATAGTTCGAACTGTATAAGAACAATAATCAATTTTAGCTCTAATAGTTTGTAAAGGAACCCTGCCCTCTCTGATCCATTCGACACGTGCAATTTCTTTTCCGTCGATACGCCCCGCTATTTGTACTTGAATTCCTTTTGTATCCGCCTGTTCAGTTAATTCAATAGCTTTTTTCATTGCTTTTCGAAATGAAACTCTATTCTTTAATTGTCCGGCTATAAATTCGGCAAGAATATTAGGGTGTCCATAAGGGTTTCCAATTCTTTTAATAGCAATGTTGAGTTTTCGGTTGACACAATTTAGTTCTTTTTGTACATTCATCTGTAATTCTTCGATTCTTCGCGTCCTACCTTCTATTAATAACTTTGGGAATCCCATGTGGATTATGACTTGAATCAGATCGATTCTTTTTTGAATCTCTATACGTGCAATTCCTTCGACACCAGAGGGTATTCTCATATTTTTTTGTACATAATTCTTGATACAGTCTCGTATTTTTTGATCTTCTTGTAGGCCCTCGGAATAATTTTTTGGTTGTGCAAACCAAAGAGAATGATGACCTTGAGTTATACCAAGTCTGAAACCAAGTGGATTTATTTTTTGTCCCATAATTTCCCACTCCTATACATACAATCACAGGTTATATCTGTGTACTCATTTTTATTTATCCATTCAGGTTTTTTTAAGCATATCATAAATTTGTTAGGTTCTTCATAAAAGGATGTATCTTTCAATACAATC